ACATAGACGCACTCCTATGAACGTGGAAATTATGCCGGATTGGTTGATTCGAATTGAATTTTGAAAGTCATCCATAACCGGTTGGTCCAAATAAAATGAATTCTTGTTTTGACCAAATCTTCTAGTCTCCTTTGATTATTGCGGGGCATATCTCATTTCAAGATTTATCGACTGACTTGACAGGGATCCTATTTCCAGCCTATTTAATTTTTTATTTCCATTTTATTTAATTGCTTTAGTTAGTATAACTCTATATGTTACGCTTAGACAAATTTTCTTGTTTTCGCCTAGGATTCTTGCTAAAGAAAGCGACTTCAAAATAAAATCGAATTCTTCTTTTGATTATTTGAATTTTTTTTTTATAAAAATTCGATTTATAGATTTTTCTTTTTTAGGAATAGAATCGGGAGGTCTTTTTGTCGTTTTTTTTCTTAGTGATTTAGAATAGAACGAGTATTCAAATGGAAGCAAATGGGTAGGTATTTCCATCTCAGGATTTCGAATATCTTAATTTGAGTGTTGGTATATTCCGTTTATGAAAATAAGGGTGGGGTTTTCTCTTGATTGAATAGAGAAAAAGAAGACCATCCCCTTTTTGTTTTGGTGTGCTTCGCTAGGTCTAGTTTTTAGATATACCAAAAAGGGGAGTCTGGCTAGCTTAACCCCTTGATTATGGACAGGAAAATTCATATAGAATTTCCCTACGAAGATTAATGACGAAGGGTTGGTTTGTTTATCCACGATTGGCACGGTTGGAAAAGGATCGATTCGATCTCTTGAAATACGTTTTTCTTTCAGTTTTCTGTTCGGCTTTAAACGATTCCTGTGAGTGAGTTTCTAGGACAAATTGGGTTTGGATGAACCAACCGGTCAGTTACAAGCAACAAACAAGAATGAAGAAATGAAAATTATACAATTTTGTATTTCCAATTTGGATTTTATTCATTTTATAGGGCTCTAGGGCTATACGGACTCGAACCGTAGACCTTCTCGGTAAAACAGATCAAACTTATTATTATCAAAATGATCTGAACTGTTTCAAAGACCCAACATGCATTTTTTTTGCATTGGGCTCTTTCATTAACTGATAGAAATATCAGCCAATCCGCCATATTTTTTCTTGACAGAAAAATAAGATAAGGCGATGGCTCCACGTGCTCTGATTCATTATTTGGGATTCTGATTCAGAAGCACTACCAAAGTGTTTCAGGGGTGGGGTTATCTTGACGTAGGTCTGCCTCTGGCCTAGATCGTTTTAAGTTAAATCAAGTCTCTATTCTTCGGCTTAAAAAATCCAATATGAAACTTCATACACCTTCAAGTTCATAGGACGAAAAGAGATTTTTTGAGGGCCTTGTACTCATTATGCCTAGCATTGAATGTACTGGTATTCACCTTATCAATATCTCAAATCAATCATGGGGTCTGTTTGGTACCTAAACGGGCACTCAAATCGAACGAACCCTTTGTCAGGCTATTGTTCTCGTAAAGTTATGGAGTAAGACATCGATTTCTCAATAAGATCCATTTTTTGGATTGTATGATGGACTCCCCTGAAAAACATTGGCGCGCGTGTAAACGAGGTGCTCTACCAACTGAGCTATAGCCCTTAGTGCTTGTGATGCATATTTTATCATGTATATAATTTGTTGTCAAGATGAATATTCTATGATCCAACATCCTAAATTTGTGAGTGGTTGAGTGGTATTGCTTAGATTATTATTGCTTATAAGCAATATGCTATTTATAATCCATCGATGGGATGGGTTCCGTTTGGTTCTCTTTGGGATGATAAATGACCTACTTAACTCAGTGGTTAGAGTATTGCTTTCATACGGCGGGAGTCATTGGTTCAAATCCAATAGTAGGTAGAACTTATTAGATACCATTGACTCCGACATCTAATAAGTTTTTTGCCCCACCCTCTTCTATCTATTTTTAGAGATTTTTTTTATTGAATCTAGTTCAATTTCATTTTTGAATTGCGTTGTATCAAAATGGGATTCTGCTTGATTGGATTCACTCGACAGAATCCAATCAAAATAGGATTTAGAAACAGAACTTCTTTTGATTATTTGAACGCACCAACTAGTTATGAAATAACATTGACAGCCTCTACTCTTGTCCTAGCTCGCCGGAGAGCTAGATTTGCCTCAATTATTTGTCTCTTTCCTTCAGCTTTTCTCAAATTAGCTTCCGCTATTTCAAGAGTTTGCTGAGCTTCTTGTGGATCAATATCACTACCCTTTTCCGCATCATTTACTAAAACAGTGATTTCATTATTGCCTATTCTAGCAAAACCGCCCATTAGAGCCATCGTTAACCATTGGTCCTTAAGGCGTATTCTTAAAATCCCTATATCTACAGCTGTAGCAACAGGAGCATGATTTGCTAATACGCCAATTTGACCACTATTTGTAGATAAAATGATTTCTTTCACTTCTGAATCCCAAACAATTCGATTAGGGGTCAGTACACAAAGATTTAAAGTCATTTCTGC